GAATGTAGAATGCGATCACATGAATCTTGGCATTGGCTGGAATTGAACTGAACCTTCCGGAGTCCGGAGACAAACGATTGAGAGAAGGACGGTAGCTCACCAAGTCGATATTCAAACCCATACCATCTCCTACTTCGCTACTGGAAATTAAGATTCTGCTCGTAAAAGAATGAATTTTTCTGACTTATGCGAGTTCCTAGTTTTAGAATGTTCCCTGTGGACTAATGTAAAAAAGAAAGGAGCTTAATCATATGCTCTCTCCCCTAAGCGCTCAACTCTGTGTGTATAGGATATGAGTAAGGGCTACTAGAAGCTCTTTCTCTGATTCTATTTGTTTTTTCTTTTATCTACAAAATTTCAAAAAGAGTTTTCACTGTAGTGTCTTTCTTGTTATTCTAAAGTTTCTTCGCGTCTCTCCGCGAGCAAGATCCTTCTAATTAATCTTAAGTAGGACCGGGCCTTTATCCTAATTTTGAGGGTTTCTTCTTCACCCAATACGATATCCTGAGACTGAAGGTGGGCAACGAAAGATTCTTAGACCCTTACCTTAGGCTTGACACGAGCTGGGCTCGAACCAGCGCTTTCCAGATCAAGTCCGGATTGAAGCTTTTCTGATCGTGACTTGAAAAGAGAGAAGAGGCGGTCGGATGGATGTTCCTGAAAGGTGTGGTTTTGGGCTTGCAAACCAGAAAGTAAAGTAGTTCGCGTAGAAAGGAAAGCAAGTTGTGCGCTAGCAGCCCGAGACAGGCGGCGGGGGGTGAATGGGCGAAGAAGTGGGCGATCCTGCCGCATCAGAATAGGCATACGCGTCTAGCTTTCTATGAGTGGAGTTCGCGGCTCTCGGGTTGAAGCCGCATTTCGTTATTGATGGCCTTGTTGAAGGAGTCTCCTTTGTTAGGGTGAATAGTTGAACTCAATTGCTAAAGTAAGAAGCCGTTTCCGCTTCCTAAAGTCTTATCGCTGATCGAAGGGGTCAAGCCATCTCAATCCATCTTTGGAGCAGGTAGGGCCCTTTCATCCTTCCTATCAGTGCCATGGGCGTGGTCGGGCTTAAATAAATAAGCTGTTCCGCGTCCTTCGACTTCCTCTTAGCGGATCCGGATCTGGAACATCGGATCTTGTTCACTCTAACTACGTAACCTGTACTGTGCCTATGAACTCAGCTAGGGAATAATACTCAACTAATTCCCCTCTAGCATATTCTATTAACTAGAGCTTACCTTCTCTAAGACTTTTCTTTTCTCTATCTGTAGCCCGAACTAAGTAAGGGCTTTGCCCCGGTGAGAAGCAAGCGGGGACGAGCCCATTGGAAAGATAGGACCAGTGGCGGTAGGTGCAGGAGTAGAAAAAAGTCGCAGTTCCGGTTTTTTGTGATCGAGTCAATTCATCCGGTGGATGAGCATCCGCGACCCCGGGCAAAGGAGAATATCCCCGAACATCTTGAACCTCATTACAGCGGTAGCTCGCGAAATACCTATATCATCTGCTTAAAAGCATTCCCTATAAAATGACTGACTTTCATGGTTCGCTACTGACTTTCTTCAGTGAGGACTTACCGATCACTCCATTGGAACTTCGACTTATTCTGCCACAGAACAAATCCCGTGCCAAGTGGCTCAATAGACTCTCTCTTTACCTTTCCCATCTGACCCACTCCTCCCGCTGCTCTATCCCCTTCTGGCTTATTGGATGGCCTAGTAGATGAGTTGGAACTTGATAGAACTGCCTAAAATGAAATAGCATTTGCCCTTTCCAAGATTACTCGCTGAATACCTTGCCTATCCTTTCATTCGTTGACTGATGGCTTTCAAATAAAAATCCTTGCCCCGAGGAAGTCATAACTAAGAAGGTGGATTCACTTATTATTTTTTCTTTCTTTATTAATATTAACTTGCAAGCAACCGTGAGACTGAAGCTTGATATGAAATGGTTGGCATAAGGAAAGACACCCCCACTTCCACTCGATCTCAAATGTTGGAGATTCGCTTGGCACTCCAAAAGGCTCGGCAGAGAGAGGGACAGGAAATGCGACCGATTCACTCGCAAAGATTAGAAAAAAAGACAGACGAGATAATACCGCTGGGAAACGGAGTAAGGCCAAAGACAGCAACTCAAACAAACAGACCTGAAAGCAGAAGCAATTGAATGGGATGGGATGTAACAAAACTGGCTGAAAGATTTGCCATACCTGATTGATTGCTAACTAGCTTTCCTGCCCATCCCTACTTTCTTCCTAAAACTCAAGGCTTGAAAGTCGAATGCGCTTTTCTCGTAACAACCTATTCAAGAACATGGATCAACGTATGCTACTTAGAATGCCAAAGTTGCTGCTGGTGGATATGCCTTAGAAAGATCATAAAAAGTTGTAGCACTTAGATAAAAAAAAAAAAAGAGTTACATCGGGACCTTATTGCCTCTCGTTGCTTACTTTAAATCGAGTCACTTCGTCTATCCCCTTCCATCAACAGAAGTCTCGGCTATAGCTATAATAAAGTGTGGATCTTTATTATCCCGCACTAACCTATATTTCCAGCATTTAGCGCCTAAAACCACTGAAAGGGTCGATGCAGCTCCCCTCCCTTCATCATACAGTTCCGCTTTCTTGTCCACGGCCTTTTCTTTTAACCCCGGAATCGGATCGGGCAGGAAGTCCTTGCTCTGCGTTCCGTCAACCGTAGATGAAAACGGAGCAACTACTAGACCATCCCAAACAACATTTAAAAGACACCTACGCCAAAGCAAAGCATCGGTACTCGTTGAATCATCTAGTTTTTACAGATGTCATTCGAAATCTCATAATAGAAGAAAAAATCTTCCGTTCGATCTCTTTCTGTAATAAGGGGATTTATCCTGCCAACAACAGTCTGTTCTCTTTCATCGGTCTATGTATGGCAATCGGTCATTTCTTTCTATCTTGCTTGGTTACCCGGTCTTTCTGTCTTTAAAGAGATCGATTTCTTTTTTCTGGTATCGCTCTAATAGGTCTAAGCTGTCTTGTTCAAGCATTGGCAATACGTCCACAAATACGGATTCCCTCCTTTATAAAGAGTTGCCCTGTAGTTTAATTCTAGCTCAAGACCCTTTGCCTTCTCTAACCCCATTCCCTGTAAGGCTATTTAGTTCCCCTTTGCTACTTCATCCTGCTCTTAGACTAGGCTTTGTCAATTCGCCTTACTTAAGGGGTGAAATCACTCGATGCCTTCATTGAAGTACTTCCTTAGCTTAGGAGAGGATGTCCTATTGCCAATTGGAGGAAGCAAGAAAAAAGGTATTCAGCAAGAAGTGTACTACGAAAGAGGAGTTCTTTGACTTGACTCGCGGTTGATCTTTAGAAGATTAGGTACAAGTCTGAGGCCAGAAAGGATAAATCAATGCAATTGAAGCAAGTAATGGAAGCCCTTACAGAACAACTACTGCGAGAGCCTTTACTTCCTATATAGATAGAGACTTTCACTATCGGCATTGGGTTAGGTTGCATCGGTTGTTAGCCCCGCATGGGAATCAAGAAGGAGGTGTAATGGGTTACCCCCGGAACTAGAAGGTTAGATAAACCAGTCTGATGGTTGCCTCTCCCATCTTCGATATACAATATGTTGAAGCTATTGACTCTGAAATGTGAGTCTTCAATTAGCTGCTTTCATAACAAGTATCGGAATTAACAAACAAAGCTTCATCGAAAAGAGAATGAGCTAAAGCAAAAGCCGCGGCAATAATCAAAATTCCGTATTTCTCGAGTACTAAATAAAAAAAAAAAGAGGTGTACTTCTTCTCAAGCAGTATCACCGGCAACTAAAAAAGTCTTCTACCCGTAATTAGTCCCAGTGCCGATGCTTTCTTTGTGGGTTTAGCAAAAGCCCTCCTAAAGTAGCAAGTAGGACATCATCTACTACTTGAATCACATTCCTCACGGAACACTTTATCTATTTGAATCTCCAACTTAAGAAGATCGAGTTCGAATCGAAAGCGGTAGGTACCCCCGGGGCATGGATTCCCATAGGGCCAACCATGGGACTGAGTCAAGGCCTACTAGCTACCTCTCGCCTTCTCCCACTTCTCTTATAAGGTGAGCTTATTCATGAGGCTGATTCGTAGTTCTCCTTACATTACAAGAAAAAGACTAATAGAAAGCGTGGAAAGCGGGAAGAATAGTCCTAGTTTGGAGGATTAGGCCCTGCTTCCAAGGCTGATAGGATTTCACTCAACTCATCAGTCTTAGGCCTTAGCGGGATTGCAACACTAGACTAAGAGATTGGAAGACTTTTTTCCATCATTTCCTACTTTCTTTACGGACTAGGGCGAATCGCAAGCAGACATAATGGAAATGGAAGGCTTGGACTGGACAGCAGCGAGTCGGGCGTACTCGACCACTTGAACAGGGACACGCAGAAGCCAATTCTCCGACACACGAACAATCTATTGAAAAAAAAAATGGGACGAAAGAGAAGAAAAAAGGTAGTTTACTTGCTTAGTGCTTGTGCGCTAAGGGAAGAAAGATCGAAAAGTCGAAACTTTCGAAAGCGCACTCACTCTTCTCAAAATCTCTTAAGAGAAGAAAGATCTACGCTACGAAAAGGAGCGAGCGGAGAGAGCATAAAGAGCTTACTTATAAGGTACGAGCTTAAAGCCTTGCGTCACTCTGGTATGCTAATCACTTCGTTGTACGACTCTGGAACGGTAGTCGCTTAGTGCTACAGCACTATGGGACGCAAAGAAGCTTCGTCACCCTTCTTTAGTTGCTTCTACTTTTTTCATCGAGATTGGGTTGGTGTTCAGTGTACCGCTTGCGTAGCCTATGCGAAGCAAGCGCGTACAAGATCGAAAAGAATGCGTTGCATGGAAAAGTGAGATAAGATATTAAGAACGAGGGGAAGAATCGACTAGGAATCTAGACTATATGGGAATCTAGACTATATAGGAATCTAGAACATCAAATCGTGAATGAAAAAGAAAAAGCGCGAGGAGAATTATCAACTCGAGATGTTAGAAGGTGCAAAACTAAT